ATGGGCTTATATGAAAAAAACGCTATAAATATACCAAAAAAAGCTAGACTGACCGAAAAGATTCCATTTATAAAAAATTCATACCAATCTATAAAATTATTTTTATTAGGATATAAAAGGTTTATAGACGGATTCAACAAATTTGTTAATAGTTCAAAATTAATTCCACTTTGATTATAAGGAATTCCTATAATTCCAACAAGACAAGTAAATAGTACTAATATAGACATGGAAAATAGCATAGTACTGTCCGATTCGGAGGGATAAAAAAACGTATTTTGAATTCCAAAACAAGCAATACTAATAAAAGGGCGTATCATTTTTTTTCCATTATCAAAAATTCGATAGGTTGTATTGAAAAAAAAGAGAATCCCCTTTTCATTATTATTTATTGAAAATAATAAAAAAAACTTGTTTTTTTGAATTTCTTTTCCCCATGGAGATATTGAATAGCAGGAACCACTTTTTTGACCACTATAATTCTTAAAATGAACGTTTAAATGTCCCTCAAAATTCAGTAAATAGATTCGAAACATATAAAATGCGGTTAATCCTGCTGTGAAACAAGCTATAATTGCAAAAACCGGAGAATACAACCAACTATCGTTAAGAATTTGGTCTTTGGACCAAAAACAAGCGAGAGGTGGAATACCACAAAGAGAAAGCGTACCTATTAAAAAAGCAGTTTTTGTAATTGGTACATGCTTTTTCAACCCTCCCATAAGAACCATATTCTGACTTTTATCGGGAGAATATCCAACAATAGCTTCCATTGAATGAATAATAGATCCGGATCCTAAAAACAATAATGCTTTCGAATAAGCATGAGTAATCAAATGAAATAAAGCCGCCTGATACGATCCCATTCCTAAAGCTAACATCATATAACCCAGTTGGGACATCGTAGAATACGCCAAACTTCTTTTAATATCTGTTTGAGCAAGGGATAAAGTAGCTCCGAATAGTAGTGTTACTATACCTATCAAAGAAATCAAATTCATTATATGAGGTATAATTATAAAAAGAGGAAGGAGGCGAGCTACAAGAAAAATACCTGCTGCGACCATAGTAGCGGCATGTATAAGAGCCGAAATAGGAGTGGGACCTTCCATGGCATCGGGTAACCATACGTGAAGGGGGAATTGAGAAGACTTGGCAACCGCACCTGTAAATAAAAGCAAGGCACACAAAGTAAGAAATACAAAATTTACCTCATTATTATAAACTAATTTATTTACTATTTCGAATAAATCTCTAAATTCGAAACTACCCGTTATAGCATAAAGTCCCAAAATCCCTAATAATAAACCAAAATCGCCTACACGATTCGTTACAAAGGCTTTTTGACAAGCATTCGCCGCAATAGGTCGTGTGAACCAAAAACCTATTAATAGATAAGAACACATTCCAACTAATTCCCAAAAAATATAAATTTGAATCAAATTCACACTAGTAACTAATCCCAACATGGAGGTAGTGAAAAAACTCATATAAGAAAAAAATCTCAAATATCCCTGATCATGATACATATAATTGTCACTATAAAAAAGAACCAGAATTCCAACCGTACTAATTAATATTACCATAATCGAAGCAAGCGAATCTATTAAGTAACCGAAGTCTAAAGAAAAATCATTATTAATTGTCCAAGACCATACATATTGATAGATAGAACTTTTATTTATTTGCTGAATAGATAGATAGACCGAAAGGAGTATAACTACATTTAGTAGAAAGATATTAGGAAAGGACCACATACGTCGAAGATTTTTTGTTGCCATTGGAAAAACGATAAGTCCAACTCCTATTAACATAGGAATGGGAAGTGGAATGAGAGGTATAATCCATGAATAGGGATATGTATAGTCCATAAAAAAACCTTTTATCTTTTATTCTTATTTTATTCTGAATTATTCTTTCTCAACTCCTTCGAATATTCAGAGGAAGAAGGAAGTTAGGATAAATAGGATCAGGCTAATAGTGCAATCGAAAATGAAATAAAAAGAAAAAATTAACTAAAAATACTAATACTATTTTTTCTTTATAGAAATTAATATATATTTATATATATATATTCTTTTTTGTATTTTCTATTTTTAAAAATTTACTTTTATATAATTTACTAGAATTTTAGTAAAAATTTGACTAAAAAAAATAATAAACTTTTATTAATAAACTTTTATTACTATAAATAACTAACTATAAATAGTTATCTATAATAACTTATCTAACTAAATCTAAATAAATTAGCTAAGTTATAACGAAGATCTTTCTACTTACTAAAGATATAAAACAATTCAATTACCATTAGGTATTACGATAATTTTTTCTATCCGTAGACGAAAAATTGATAATTCCATACAACAAATATACACAGAGTATTTTATACATTCCTTTTGTTTTCCATTAATATAAACATTAATATAAAACACATGATAAATAATATAAAACACATGGAATTTTTTTAGAATTGTCGAAAGGACTATTAGAATATCCGACATTTTTCTTTTGATACCTACATGGATCAAAATCAATGAGCAAGGATTCCTTTTTTCACCTTTGATTCTATTTTGATACGGATATCAATATAAAACACGACAAAAATAAACATAGATATATAAAAACTTCGTTATTTCTTTTTTGTGTCTTGTCAGATATTTAGTTGGATTGAATGGAATCAAGATTAAAAAAAAATTGAAAAATAAATGAAATTGTTTGAACAATAAATGTCTTTCACATTCAACTAGATAAAAAAAGAATTTTTTCAAATTGATTTTTTCATGGCAGTTCCAAAAAAACGTACTTCTATATCAAAAAAACATATTCGTAAGAATATTTGGAAAATAAAAGCCTATTTTACAGCATTGAAGGCTTTTTCATTAGCGAAATCTATTTCTACGGATAATTCAAAAAGTTTTTTTGTGCAACAATCCAATAATCAAACTTATAATAAATAATAAAAAAATGGTATTTTTTTATTGTAGTCTTTCCTGATGGGGATTCTTATTTTCCCCATCAAGCTACTTGAATTTCGAATAGCCATTTTAATAATTGAATTAATTAATAATTGAATTACTAAATAAGAATTGAATTATGGTAATATTTTGGAATGTTTCAATATGGAGTAAAACGAAAGGAATTTTTTGTCATTAATTTAATTAACTTTTTGAATTTCAATCTCGACAACTAAATAAAAAAAGCTTATTATTATTTCGCGTACGCCGCTATGGTGAAATTGGTAGACACGCTGCTCTTAGGAAGCAGTGCTAGAGCATCTCGGTTCGAGTCCGAGTGGCGGCAGGCTATCTTCGAAAAGAAAGACAATAAGTTCTATATATAATAAATGCAATTCCAGATTAGATTCCGTATCATTTTCTATACCTTTTTTTTTATTTGAGAATTTTTATGATATTTTCCACCTTAGAACATATATTAACTCATATATCATTTTCGATCGTTTCAATTGTAATTACAATTTTTTTGATAATTTTATCCGTTGATGAAATCGTAGGACTATATTATTCGTCAGAAAAAGGCATTATAGCTACTTTTTTCTGTATAACGGGATTATTAATCACTCGGTGGATTTATTCGGGGCATTTCCCATTAAGTGATTTATATGAATCATTCATTTTTCTTTCATGGAGTTTCTCCCTTATTTCTATCGTTCCATATTTTAAAAAACATACCAATTATTTAAGCGCAATAACCTCGCCAAGTACAATTTTTCTACACGGCTTTACCACTTCAGGTCTTTTAACCGAAATACATCAATCTATAATATTAGTACCCGCGCTTCAATCCCAGTGGTTAATGATGCACGTAAGTATGATGATATTGGGCTATGCAGCTCTTTTATGCGGATCATTATTATCAGTAGCTCTTTTAGTCATTTCATTTTCATTTCAAAAAATTTTGAAAAATTTCGTAAACGAGTCATTTTCATTTAACAAGATCCAATATATAAATGAAAAGCGGAATGTTTTAATAAACAACTTCTCTTGTTCTGCGAGAAATTATTACAGAGCTCAACTAATTCAACAATTAGATCAGTGGAGTTATCGTATTATTAGTCTAGGGTTCATCTTTTTAAACATCGGGATTCTTTCAGGATCAGTATGGGCTAATGAGGCATGGGGATCATATTGGAACTGGGACCCAAAAGAAACTTGGTCATTTATTACTTGGATTATATTTGCAATTTATTTACATATTCGAACAAATACAAAAAAGTTCAAAAGTCTAAATTGCGCGATTGTGGCTTCTATGGGCTTTCTTATAATTTGGATATGCTATTTTTGGGTCAATTTATTAGGAATAGGGTTACATAGTTATGGTTCCTTTAATTTTCATTAAACATGAAATCAAATTGAAAAGATTACTACAAATAGAAACATAAAACATTTTCAAAAAAATGATAATAAAATCAAAATTTTAAATACTCAATTATTAAATATTAAGTTAAAGAATATAAGAAAAAAAAAACTCCATACTTCAGGGAAGATGTCGAGAACCATTTGAATCACTACACTAATTGATTCAAAAGGTTCTCACAAAAATAAAAATTAACTAAAGTCAAAATGAATTGAAATTTTGACTTTAGTTAATTTTTATTTTTCATTTTAAAATTGTAAAACGAAAAAGAAAGAATAGGATTCTTAATTTTTTCTTGTTTTATTCATGAAAAAAACGCTCGATAAAAATATGTAGATATAATAGCTTCGACCTTCTCAACTGAGAGTGAGAGAATGAAATCCGGATAAATACCAATACCTATTATTGGTAGAAGAATAGAGATTAAAATAAATAATTCTCTCGGCCCAGAATCAAAAAAATAAGAGTTTTGCACATTCAAAATCTTGTATCCATAGAACATTTGACGTAACATCGATAATAAATAAATAGGAGTTAATATCATTCCAATTGCCATTAGAAGAGTAATTAGTATTTTTGGAATTAAAAAATATTGTTGGCTGGTAATTATTCCAAAAAAGACTATCAATTCGGCAACAAAACCACTCATGCCGGGTAATGCAAGGGAAGCCATTGATAAGATACTGAACAGTGTGAATATTTTTGGAAGGAAAATCGCCATTCCACCCATGGTGTCGAGATAAACAAGACGTATTCTATCATACGTCATTCCTGCCAAGAAAAAAAGAGCAGCACCAATAAATCCGTGAGAAATCATTTGTAAAAGGGCTCCATTGAGCCCCGTATCGGTTATCGCTCCAATTCCGATAATTATGAACCCCATATGAGATACGGAGGAATAGGCTATTCTTTTTTTTAAATTACGTTGACCGGGAGATGTTGAAGCTGCATAGATTATTTGTATTGCACCTACTATAATCAACCAGGGAGAAAATATAGAATGAGCATGGGGGAATAATTGCATATTGATCCGAACCAAACCATATGCTCCCATTTTTAATAAAATTCCAGCTAGAAGCATACAAGTACTGTAATGTGCCTCCCCGTGGGTGTCTGGTAACCATGTATGTAAGGGTATGATCGGTAATTTGACTGCAAAAGCAATAAAAAATCCAGTATAAAATAGTAATTCTAGTGCTACAGGATACGATTGGTTAGCTAATATTTCAAAATTTAATGTTGGTTCATTCGAACCATATAAGCCAATACCAAAAACGCCTATTAATAGAAAAATAGACCCCCCCGCAGTGTATAAAATGAATTTTGTAGCTGAATACAGACGTTTCTGTCCTCCCCATATCAATAGAAGTAAATAAACGGGAATTAATTCGAACTCCCACATGAGAAAAAAAAGTAAAAGATCGTGAGAAGAAAATGATCCTATTTGACCGCTGTACATTGCTAACATCAGGAAATGGAACAATCGGGAATCCCGAGTAACCGGCCAGGCTGCTAAAGTAGCTAAAGTGGTTATAAATCCCGTCAGTAAAATGGTTCCTATAGAAAGCCCATCGATTCCCAATCTCCAGTTAAAATCAAAAAAATTAATCCATTTATAATCCTCTGCTAGTTGATTTAATGGATCGGTCAATTGGAAATGATAACAGAATGTATAGGTCGTTAAAAGGAGTTCAAAAATCGAAATGGATATGGTATACCACCTTATTACCTTATTTCCTCTATGAGGTAGAAAGAAAATTAAAGAACCCGCTAATATTGGTAAACCTACAATTATTGTTAACCAAGGAAAATAATTCGTGGTAAAGACAAGATAGAATTAGACCCCAAAACCCGTTCTTTTTCGAGAACGGGTTTTTTTGTCGATAAAAAAAATCAATTGTATTTAAAAAAAATTGAAAATTCAGTTTGTTTAAAGTAGTTTTTTCTGAAACTTATTATATTAATAAGCTAGACCCATGCTTCGAGTTGTTTCATGCCATAAATAAACCCTCACGCTCAAAAAATCCGTTGGGCAAGCGGATTCACATCTCTTACAACCAACACAGTCCTCCGTTCGTGGAGCAGAAGCAATTTGCTTAGCCTTACATCCATCCCAAGGGATCATTTCTAATACATCGGTTGGGCAGGCTCGGACACACTGAGTACATCCTATACATGTATCATAAATCTTTACTGAATGTGACATTGGATCTCTCATTTTTTGAATATCATAAATCTTCGATTTAGTAAACTTATATATAAATCATATATTTATATACCAGATGAATCAATGATTTTATCATTATTTTAATAATCAATCGAATTATGGATCGCGACTCCTGGGTTGGCTAAGATACTTTGATTTCTTACATTTTTACATTTAGTATTAAATAATTGATGAATATTCGAATTTTTAAAATAAATGAAATTAGTAGTACTTATTTATTCAATAAATTCGATTGATTGATACGAGTTGATTTTCTATTACGATAAATTGATGAAACAATAGCTAACCCAATAGCCGCTTCGGCTGCGGCAATAGCTATAACAAAAATAGAGAAAATATCTCCTTGTAATTGTCGACTATCAAACAAATCCGAAAATGTTACGAAATTTATATTAACTGCATTCAGGATAAGTTCCAAACACATAAGAGCCCTAACCATATTTCGACTCGTGATCAATCCATAGATACCAATCGAAAATAAATAGGCACTCAAAACAAGTGCATGTTCAAGTATCATTGATCAGCTCCTTATCAATTTTGAATCATTTCGCCATGAACAATAAACCAAGGCTTTCGCTTAACTATAATAGAACAAGTACAAAAAAAAAGAATATATTCTTTTTTTTTGTAAGATAGAAAAAGAAAAAGATCGATATTGAAATAGAATTCAAAAATGAAAGCTAAATGGATTTGATAAGAGCGAGAAAATTTCAATTTCGATTGTTCTTAATACTTAATAGTTAGAAAGATTTTTCATTGACGGGCAACAACAATTGCACCTATCAAAGCAACTAAAAGAATTATTGAAATGAGTTCAAATGGAAGAAAAAAATCCGTTGATAAATGAATTCCAATTTGTTGACTATTCCCTATCAAATCTTGTTCGATAATTTGGTTTGATTTTGTCGTCCAAATAATTCCGTACCAAGACGTATCGAGAATCGTGGTAATTATGGCGATGAAAATACTTGTACAAACCAACGAAGTAATCCCATTCCCAACAGTCCAAAGATCGAAATCTTTATAATATTCTGAACCATTCATGAACATGACAGCAAATAAAATTAAAACGTTTATAGCTCCGACATAAATAAGGAGCTGTGCAGCCGCTACAAAATGAGAGTTTGATAAAATATAAAATAACGATATGCAAACAAGAACCAATCCCAATGCAAAAGCCGAATAAATTGGATTGGTAAGTAATACCACTCCTATACCTCCTAATAGAAGACCTGATCCCAGAAAAACTAAAAGAAAATCATGTATTGGTCCAGGCAAATCCATTCTATATACAAGATAAAAAAATTGAAATGTTTTTCATGATTTTATTGACCTGACCAGGAAATTTTTTCTTTTTTTATGATATGCTCCTAATTGAATTCAATTAAAATGGAATGGTGTTTCTAATGGATTTGAATTACGTCTAGGTCCAATTACTATACCAATATCTTGTTCCCCCTTACGCCTAGAAAAGTTAGCTGGAAACTATTTCTAAATAAATAGAGAAATTATTAAATTCTATTTTCAATCCAAATTGATTTGCACTTCTCACTAACTAATCAACAATTAATTGCAATTTCGAGTTCTAGTGAGAAAACAAAAAAAAAAAAAAATAAGGAACGATTCCTTTCAATTAGATAAAATTGAACCTGACTATACATTACTATAAGTAATTAGTAATTACTCTTTAATCATTCTTTAATCATGAAATGCATTTTTTATTTGAGGATAATTCAAAATTGTTCGAATTGTATAATCATTAATTACTGACATCGGTAACCGACCTAATGCGATTTGATTATAATTCAATTCGTGACGATCATAAGCAGAAAGCTCATATTCTTCGATCATTGATAAACAATTTGTTGGACAATACTCAACGCAATTTCCACAAAATATACAAATTCCGAAATCAATACTGTAATTAAGCAAGCGTTTTTTTCGCATACCGGTTTCCAATTTCCAATCAACAACGGGTAGATCTATAGGACATACACGAACACATACTTCACAAGCTATGCATTTATCAAATTCAAAATGGATTCGTCCGCGGAAACGCTCCGATGTAATTAACTTTTCATAAGGATATTGAATAGTTACAGGGAAACGATTTGCATGGGATAAGGTAATGATGAATCCTTGACCAATGTACCTTGCCGCCCGTATTGCTTGTTGGCCATAATTTATGAACCCAGTTACCATCGGTAACATATTGGAAAGATCTATAAATAATCTTATGTTTGTTTCTTTCTCTTGTTTGATGAGAAGTGAGAAATATAGAATATCATATTCTTTTTTCGTTTAGAGTGAAAGGAGTTGAGAAGAGGTTGTTAATAATAAATTACCAAGAGAAATGGGTAAAAGAAATTTCCATCCAAGATTTAATAGTTGGTCCATTCTTAGTCTCGGTAGAGTCCATCTTGTTGTGATAGAAATGAACACGAACAAATAAGTTTTAGCTAAAGTAATAAAAAGACCAATTGTCATTCGAAAGACCCTACCTACTTTATTTATTTCAACTCGATCAGAAAAAAATACGGACGGAATAAAGATATTCCAACCACCCAAGTACAGAATTGTTACAAATAACGACGAAACTAATAGATTGAGATAGGAAGCAACATAAAATAATCCAAATTTGATACCCGAATATTCGGTTTGATAACCTGCTACTAATTCTTCCTCTGCTTCGGGTAAATCAAAAGGCAATCTCTCACATTCTGCTAGGGAAGAAATTAGAAAAATGATAAACCCTATAGGTTGACGCCACAAATTCCATCCTACAAACCCATATTTGGATTGCGCCTCAACTATATCAACTGTACTTGAACTATTAGATAATAATAGTCGGTGGGAACATCACTGTTCCCATCGCTAGTCCAGAACCGTACATGAGATTTTCACCTCATACGGCTCCTTGACGGCCATCAAGAAATCTAAGGACCGGGTTGATATTTTTTATCGTGATAGATTTTATTTGGGGTCAAAATATAGATAGAATCAACACCCGCCGGAAGGTCAAAAATTAGACCGATGGAATTCTGTATGTCAGAATGATATAGATATAATAACTCAAAAAGCACTTATGAATTAATCTCGTCCTTTAATAATTTGAATTTTTCTTTGTTGAGTAATAACTTATTAATAAAATACTCTTTCTATGAATATCAATAGCCATCTTTTTTTGATTATTATGAAAAAAAATCAGAGATTAGATGAGTGTCTTAATAATGCAGGCTATTTAGTGATCTCTATGAATTTTGTTCCTATTCTTCTTTCAAAGAAAAGAGGGAGTTCAAAACAAGAAAAGATTATTTCGTTTCGGATAGTCGTTTTTTAATCTGTGAGTAGGAGCATACTCTGGATTGCAATCGTGAGGAGTACTGCTTGATTATTTCTACAAATTGAAAGCCCCAATTATTGTTCTTTTTATGTTATCCAAAGATTTTTGTTTTGAAAATTGACATAAAAATTTCTATTACTAATCTTTTATGTATTTTTGTGTTCCTAACCATCCACTCATTTTTGTCGAACCCTCCGTTCTAGTAATACATATAAAGAATAGTGAAAACTATATACGGTTGATCTTTTGAGCCCGCTTCAAGCCAGGATGACTAATCACTAATCAACCAATCCGTGGGGTAAAGGGTAAAAAGTCTTGCTTATATTAAATTTACTTTATTTTTCGTTCTTGTACTTAGGAGATGAGACTCAATCTTGTTACTGCTAATTTAGAAGCTGTTTTTTTTTTCACTCATATAACTATCTGATTTAGTTAATTTAACCTGAATGATGAATAAAAAGTGAAGATACCTATTCAACTTCTTTACTTACAAAAAAGAATTAAAGAAAAGGTTATAACGACACGCACGTAGAGATATTGATAACACACAAAGAGTCAACGGTATTTCATAACTAATCGATTGAGCAGCGGCTCGTAGACCACCTAAAAAGGAATATTTGTTGTTTGATCCATATCCTGACATAAGAAGTCCAATCGGAACAATACTTGAAAGGGCAATCCATAAAAAAACACCGATATTGAGATCGGATAAAACAAGTTGATAGCTAAAAGGAATTACTGAATAACTTACGAAAATGGATATAACTGCTATGGATGGTCCGATAATGAATAAACGACCATCTCCTCTAGACGGAAGAAGGTTTTCTTTGAAAATAAGTTTTGTTCCATCTGCTAACGCTTGAAGAATTCCCAACGGACCGGCGTATTCCGGTCCAATACGTTGTTGTATTCCGGCGGATATTTCTCTTTCTAACCACACAATTACAAGTACACCTATTGTGATTCCCAATACAAGAATCAAAATAGGTAAAAGCATCCCTATGATCCCATAGATCTCTTTTAAAGATTCTAATCTAGAAAAAGAGTGGATATCTTGTACTTCTCTTGTATCAATTATCATTTCAACGATCAACTTCTCCCATAATGATATCTATGCTACCTAGTATTGTCATAATATCCGCCAATTTCATTCTTTTAACTAACTGAGGAAAAATTTGCAAATTGATAAAACCGGGGGGACGAATTTTCCATCTCCAAGGAAAACCACTCTGATCCCCTATTAAATAAATTCCCAATTCCCCTTTTGGGGCTTCAACTCTTACATAAAGCTCTTGCTTCGGTAATTCAAAAGTAGGAGAGGTTTTTTTACTAATGAAGCGATAGTCAAAATCATTCCATTCTGGACCCCGTTCTCTATCAAAGCAACGTATTTCTAAATTCTCATAAGGACCGCCTGGAATTCCTTCGAGGGCCTGTTGAACAATTTTGATAGATTCCTTCATTTCACTGATTCGAACTAAATAACGCGCTAATGAATCTCCTTCTTTTTGCCAATTGATTTCCCAATCGAATTCGTCATAACATTCATAATGATCGACTTTACGAAGATCCCATTGAATTCCACAAGCTCGTAACATCGGTCCGGATAAACCCCAATTTATTGCTTCTTCTGCACCAATAATACCTACACCCTCAACTCGTTCTAAAAAAATGGGATTTCGCGTAATAAGTTTTTGGTATTCAGAAACAGCGGTTAAAAAATAATCACAGAAATCCAAACATTTATCTATCCATCCATAAGGGAGATCGGCCCCTACTCCTCCGATACGAAAATAATTGTGCATCATTCTCATACCGGTGGCAGCTTCAAATAGATCATATACTAATTCTCTTTCTCTGAAAATATAGAAAAAGGGAGTCTGTGCACCAATATCTGCCATAAAGGGGCCAAGCCATAACAGATGAGAAGCTATACGACTCAATTCTAACATAATCACTCTGATATAACTGGCTCTTTTAGGTACTTGAATATTCACCATCTGCTCGGGTCCATTTACGGTTATTGCTTCTGTAAACATAGTAGCTAAATAATCCCAACGTGTTACATAAGGCAAATATTGTATAACTGTTCGGTTTTCGGCAATTTTTTCCATCCCTCTGTGCAAATAACCCAATATTGGCTCACAATCAATAACATCTTCGCCATCTAGAGTAAGAATAAGACGAAGAACACCATGCATTGATGGGTGATGAGGTCCCATATTGACTATCATATGTTCTTTTCTTTTAGTTGTTCCATTCATAGTTTATTCCTCGATTCATTCTTTTATGAACTGCTTTTTGTTTTAAGAAGTTCGTCTAAATTCTAGATAAAAAAAATTCAATAAAAATAAACAATTTTCATTGTTTTTTTAAATGAAAAAATTAACGCGTTTTTTATTCCCGAATATCCAGTTGATTCATTAATTCTTTATAAGAAACTCTTTTTTTATTTGACAAATAAGACAACAGCCGTTGTCGTTTTCCTAAGATTTTCCGTAGACCCCGCTGCGATAAATAGTCTTTTCTGTGAAATTCCAAATGTGAAGTAAGCCTTTTTATTTTATTGGTGAAATGAAAGACTTGAAATTCAATAGATCCCCGATTTTCTTCTTCTGAAATAACCGAAATAACTTTCTTTTTTACCATAAGATAAAATCGACTCTTTTTTCCTTTTTAAAATTCAAAAATCCATTTAACCGATCAGTAAAAATAATCCTATTCATTTTCTCATTTTACTTAAGTATAAGTAAAAAAAAAAATAGATATTTATACAGATAAAAGAGAACATCTTTTTGACCTATTCCTATTTGATCTAATCGAATATCTAATTATTTATCTAATGGATATGGATACATGCATTGATTTATCGTATTGGAATGGAAATGTAAGACAAGGAATGTGTACAACCCCCGGTTTCATATAATAAATACAGACCTGAAAGATATATATGAGATGAGAAATGCATCATTCACGAATTTTCAACGGGGATACATAGATACATATAGACATATATATCCTTAACAGACTAAAACGGCTTCCATTATTGGTATCAAACCAATATCGATTCATACAAGATAAATCCTCTAATCGGTAAGTAGGCCAAAGAAAGGATTTTAATTGAATTAGTTCAATTTTATCCCTATAAAAATTTTTACTTTTATCCAAAACTTGATCATAGTTTTTTACGTTATTGCAAAATACTGAATTGTTCGAAATAAGATTTCTATTCCTAGAATTGAAACAAATTCGAATTATTAATTCCCTATGCCATTTAGTGGAAAAAATACGTTCAGGAATAACTAAACCATAATCTCGATTTTCAGTTATTCTTTGATTTGGATGTCTTACAATTATAATTAGTGGAATTGTTTCGATCAATATAGTGTTTTTCTCGGTAACTTTGATTAAGTTGGTACTCACTCTTATGAACCAACGAAACATTTAGAGTTTGATACATCAAAAATTGACCGTCGTTTTTTATAGACAAACGCACAGGTTCGATAATTAATATTCTTTTTTTCATCAATTCTCTAAGAGTAAAATCTTTTTGAATCATCAGAATATCTAGACTTGTTTCTCCACCTTGTATAGAGGATATAGCAATTTCTTTTGGATTTACCAATCTAAGCAAGAGACAATATACTTTAATATTATTTGTTATTTTTTGATTTAAAAAATTATTCCATCTCAATTGAAAACGTAAATACCTTTTTAAGACAAAATCAAGTTCTGCTTCCGTGTTGCTCTTATATTGTTTTCTCTTTTGACGTTTTTTCCTATCTGAGCCTGCAGAATCTTCTTCAATATCTTTTTCTTGAGTTGAGAAAATTGATTCAAGAGTTTCTTTATTTTGTATATTTAATTCAACATTGTTTTTACCTAGGGATTCTTTTTTGTCTTGATTCTTATTTTCTAATTTAATAGATTTCGATTTATTTTCATTGGATAATTTGGATAATTTTAAGGGATTCTCTTTTTGATTTTTAGTAATGTTTTTATTTTCACTAACAGTTTCATTTAAATTGAAAAGAAGTTCTTTGGCCGGGATTATCCAGGGGTTCATTTTATATGTATTATAAAGAAGCACAAATTCGCCAAAGAACCAAAGTTTTAGATTCGAAATCGAACGCCTTAGTATTTCTTCATTCATTCCCATCCAATCAACAAGGCTTTTTTTTTTTTTTGAAATCTTGATTTTCTGATCTTTATCAATTTGAAGATAAACAAGGTCTTTTTTATCAATTTTACCAACTATTGGATAATTATTGACTTTAGTGTTAGTATTTGTATTATTATTGAAGTTGATATTGGTATCGATAGCGAGCCAGGGATGAATATCCCCTTTCTTTCTAAAGCACAAATAGAGAATTTTCAAATCAAAATATTTTTTATCTGGAAATTTATCTAGAGTCATATTTTTGTTCTGTCCGAAATTATTATAATTATTATATATATAATTATATATAGGGATAATACGCTCTGACATATCAACTAAGGCACTTTTCTTTATGTTGTATATATTGGAATTATAACAACCTTCTTGCGAATTATTTATCCATAATGGTGATACAGAAATATATGAATCCTTTCTATCGTCATAATTAATGGATTGATATGAGAAAAGTGAATATTTAAAGTATTTTTGAAAATTAATAGTATATTTTTCATTGGAGAAGGAATTCGATTCAAAATTAATTATTTTTTTGTAAAAAATTAATTGGTCTTTTTCATCTGAATGACTTTTTTGAAAATCTTTATTTTCAGTCATAATAGATCTTTGATTCACTCTGTTTCGCCATTTGTGGGGTACTAATCGATACCATTGAATCCGTGATAATTCATATTGATAATACTTACTTAAAGAGTTTTTCCATTCAAAAATTGTGTAATTAAAAAGATTTTTATGCCCTAATTCAAAATGAAGTATTCCTTCTGTTTCGAAATAATCCTTTATTTCTTTCTTAAGAAAAAGAGATGTTTCCTTATATTGAAGAAGATCTCTATAAATTTTAGTTTTATATATTTGGTAAAATACATACGCTTGTGAAAAGTAGGATAAGTTGCTCAAATTTTTTGAATTCTTTTTAGTAATATCAAAAAACCGTTTTTTCAGAGTCCAAATAATGTGAATAGCACTTGTTTTATTCATTTTTTCTTTATTTATTTCATTGTTGGAATTGGAAATGGAAATAAATTTATCAAATTCGTTTTTTGATAATTCAAAAAGTTGTGTAGTGATTCTCGGACTATTCGTATGAATGATACATAAAAATACTTTTATGTATATCTTTTGAATAATCAAATTGATTCTCAAATAGGATTTTCGTATTAATCGTACATTTCTTTTTTTTAATTTCTTCAAACTTTTTCTTATTGATACTAATAATTTATTGAGAGAATTTGTTTTATTACAATTACTATTTCTGTCATTAGTTATAAACTCGTTATTATTGTCTTTTTGATTTTGTATTTTTTTTATCCGATTCATGATTGTGTTTGTTTTATCAGCCAGATCTTTCATTTTTGTTTCGGTAAATGAAAAATCATTCAAATCCATAGATTGAATGGGAATGATAAGGGATGATTCAGAAATCATTTGATTAGGAATTCTCCTATCTTTTTCGTTTTTAGTTTCGTTTAATTCAGATATTTGTTTCAATCCAACTAAAATTTTTTTTTTTAAAAAAATTCGTATCACAAAAAAAGACTTTGTTTTCCATTTTCGAATTCTTTTTTTCATTTCTTTGAAAATGGGGTTAAAAAACGACAGTCGTTTTCGGGGAGAACCAAAAGGAAGGTCAGTTTCCATTCCCCAAACTGTTAAAAAACAAAAATCTTTTTTTTTTTTTCGTGGATCTTTTTGAAGAGATTGTACCTTAGATTTGTGCCAAGGTTTAAAGAAAAAGGGAAATAGTATTTTTATTTGAATACCATTTATTAACCAGTTTTTTGGAAATTCGGTTTCTGATAATGGAACACCATTATAGGTGCATTTAATATGCATTTCTTTCTTCCAAGCCTTAAAGTCCTCTGACCATTCTGGAAATTGAAATACTAGTATACGTACTGTATTTTTAACTATTATCAATGATAGTAATAGAATATATTTTCTAAGAAAAGATTGGATTACTAATAATGATCCTCTTATTATTTGAGCAAATAGAATGTTATCCCATGCTTCCGCTATTTCTATTCGTACTTTTTCTTGTCTTTTGTATTCTTCTTTTTTTTCTTTCTCCTTTTCTTGTGTATAATCTAGAATTCTTAATTCTAATTGTGTTGCTTTTTTCCCTTTTTTAAAAATGAATTTTTGTATTTGGGAGATGTCAAAAGACAAAAAGGGGTTGTCTATTCTCTCCAAAAAAAGAGGGGAATGCAAATTTGCTTGAAAAAACGACCCGATGTTTGTCTTACGTCTTTGGGCACGCATGGAACCTTTGATGATGTCTCTACGGAAATCAGATTGTTGGGAATACCGTATCAAAGCCACTTCGTCTCTTTCATCCGGATTATTATTGCTCTTTTTATTAATATCATTGTTTGCTTTGTTATCATTCAAGATAACTACACGTTTGGCTTTTCTTGAACGAATCTCATGATCCTCGGCTACAGTTTCTTCATTTTCTCCCTCTTGTTGTTCCAAATGATCGATTAATTTTGATGACCATCTTTTTACTTTTTTACTTATTTCTTTTAGTCTTTTAGACTCTGGATTGACATTTTGGATGAAGATGAATTTGCAAATATTGATTTGATCTTCGAAGACAATTCTTCCTTGTTGGATTTTGAATTCCATTTTTGAAAACGGAAAAAAATCATTTTTTTTTTCTGTTGATAATGAATTTTGATCAAATGTATCTATTTTCTCTTCCAATTTTTCATAATCATAATCAGTAGTAAAAAGTATACCCTGGATCTTATTTATCCATCTTTTCTCGATGTCATTTTTTATCGAAGTTTCATTTCTGATTGAGGAAGAAAAAAAAATGTTTCTCCTTCCGCGATAGGGACCATTCAAAAAGGGATCATCTATTTTAGGCAAGTATTCTTTTTTAGTCTCATCATTACATAATCTACTCTTTTTTTCCAGCACATCTAGAGTAATGGATCCTTTTTTTAGAACTTCAATTCGATTTCGAAATTCTTTGCTGAGATTCTTCTTTTTTTGTTCATTAGTAGAAATCCAATGATCATACAATTCATCAGGGGGCCGTTTTTCTTCTGTGAACAAATCCATTTTTCTTTTTATCATTTCCCGGAAGGTTGACAAACTAGGTGGATACGTAAAAGATATTTTTTCTTTTCCATCATTTCGACATGTATAAAAAAAATATTGTGACATTTCATTTCTTACTGCATTTTCAAATCGATTGTTTTTTATATATCGCAATGGACGATTCCACCGTTTATAGTCGAAAAGAAGAGTCACAAGAGGTTTTTCAAACCATAATTTATCTTCTTTTAATACTTCTAACTTCGAATTCTCTTTATTCCCATCTAAATAAGAAGTTTTATAAACTGGGCTATCTTTATAGACTGTCTCTTTCAAGTGA